GCCGGGGGCATCCCAATCAAATTAAATGGGATGACAGTTTCTTAGTCTAAATCTGTAAAATGAAAATTTTGATCAAATCACACATCGCAATATACTAGGCCCTCTAATTCCCTAAGGGGCTTATCTAAAATATTCGCAATATAACTAGGAAGACGTTTCAAATACCACACATGAGTCACTGGACATGTCAGTTTGACGTATCCCATTTGGTACCTTCGTATCCGAGAATCAACAAATTCCACTCCGCATTCTTCACAAAATTTCGGGTCTTCTTTTTCAGTCCCAATCCCTCGGTAATTTCCACAAGCACAAATCCCACTTTTTATGGGTCCGAAAATTCTTTCACAAAACAATCCATCTTTCTCCGGTTTATTAGTTTTATAATGAAAAGTATAGGGTTTTGTCACCTCTCCGACTATCTCTCCATTGGGTAAAATTTTTTTTGCCCAAGCCATGATTTGTTGAGGGGAAACTGGTCCAATTCGAAGTTGTTGATGTTTATACTGGTCGATCATAGAATAGAAATTCTGATTCATTGAGATCAAGCTTCCTTCCTGTCCATCTGAAAGTTCTTTTCAGATACAAGGAAATGATTCAGTTCCAGGGACAAAGATCGTAGTTCTCGAACGAGCAACCGAAAAGATTCTGGAGCACCCTCTGGATTAGGTACTGTTGCTCCAATAATCGTAGCACCAAGTACTTCCTGACGAGCTCTAATATGATCAGATTTATAAGTAAGCATCTCTTGTAAAATATGAGCAACACCAAATCCCTCTAGAGCCCAAACTTCCATTTCTCCTACTCTTTGTCCCCCTTGTTTGGCCCTCCCTCTAAGGGGTTGTTGTGTAACAAGTGCGTAATGCCCACTGGAACGTCCATGGATTTTATCATCAACTTGATGAATTAATTTTAGGATATAGGACTTTCCTATTAGAACAGGTTGTTCAAAAAGATCTCCCGTTCTTCCATCAAATATTCCGCTTTTTCCCGGATATTCGGGTTCAAATACCCATGGATTTTTTGTTTTCTTACTGGCTTCATATAATTCAGAAAACACTAGTTTTCTTGAGGCCTCTTGCTCATATCTCTCATCAAAAGGTCCTATTCTATAATGTTTATTTAGCAGATCCCCCGCTAACCCGAGCGAACATTCAAATATCTGTCCCACATTCATTCGTGAGGGGACTCCTAATGGGTTGAATACCATATCAACGGGCGTTCCATCTTGCAAATAGGGCATATCTTGTCTAGACAAAATCTTAGAAATTATACCCTTATTCCCATGTCTTCCAGCTACTTTATCACCTACTTTGATTTCACGTTTCTGTGAAATATATACACGAATCTTTTCTGGATTAGAATTGGAAACTCCCTTTATATGGATCCATCTCACATCAATAACTCGACCCCTTCCTCCTATAGGTAGTCTTAGAGAAGTTTCTTTTGAAGTGGATACCTGAATACCAAGTATAGCTCGTAATAATCTATCCTCCGGAGCATATGACGATTCGCTCGCTATCTGAGGTGTTAATTTACCTACTAAGATATCACCTGTTTCTATCCAAGATCCCAGCATCACAATTCCATTTCTGTCTAAATTTCGGAGTAAACGAGCCTCTAAATGCGGGATATCCTTAGTGATTCTTTCAGGACCTTGGCTTGTTACATGAGTCTGAATTTCATATTTTCGGATGTGAAAAGAAGTATAAATATCTTCATAGACCAGACGTTCGCTAATTAGTACTGCATCTTCAAAATTGTAACCTTCCCATGGCATATAAGCTACTAATACATTTTTTCCTAAAGCGAGTTCCCCACCAGCTGTAGCCGCACCGTCCGCTAGAATTTGTCCCTTTTTAATGTATTTACCCCGCTGAACCTGAGTTTTTTGATGCATACAAGTATTTTTGTTGGAACGTTGATACATAACTAATGGAATGCTTCTATTATCCCCATTACTTGAGAAAATGATCTTTTGAGTATCAGTATAAATGATTTTTCCCTTGCGTTCGGCTATAGCTGAAATCCCCGAATCTAGAGCCGTTTGGCCTTCCAACCCAGTTCCAACAATGCACTTCTCGGACCGAGAAAGGGGAACTGCTTGGCGCTGCATATTAGAACTCATTAAAGCTCGATTCGCATCATTATGCTCGATAAAAGGAATGAGGGAAGCTCCAATAGAAAAATATTGGAAAGGAAAAATGCTTCTAAGATGAATCTCTTCCCATGCAATAGTCAGGAATTCTTGACGATATCGAGCTGGAACAACCTGTTGTTCTTGAATACCCCGATTCAAGGCCAAAGAATTTCCTGCTGCTACCATATAATATTCATCTATATTTGGTGATAAATAAACCATCTGTGCATTTTTTGATCTATCAGATAATTCATAAAACGGACTTTCTATAGATCCCCAATAACCAACCTTCACATGAATAGCTAATGATCCAATAAGTCCAACATTGATTCCTTCGGACGTGTCAATTGGGCAAATACGTCCATAGTGACTCGGGTGGATATCTCGTATCCGAAAACTAGCAGTTCGCCCCGTCAATCCTCCAGGACCCAAATAACTCCATTTTCGCCCATGAACAATTTGTGTCAACGGATTAGTTCGATCCAAAACTTGAGATAAAGGGTGTAGGCCAAAAAACGATTCATAAGTAGTTGTTAATGAAGTTGAAGTTACCAAATTTTGAGGAGTCGGTATCAATTTATGCCTGATTGCTCCACATATAGCTCCTCGAACCGTATTCTCTAAACGAACAAGAGCCAATCCGAATTGATCCTGTAATAGATCTGCTACAGAACGAATACGTTTATTTCTCAAGTGATTCATATCGTCAAGTGTACCCATTCCCAATTTCATTCCAATCAAATGATCCACAGCAGCCAATAGATCTCGTGGTAACAAGAATGTATTGTTTTGGGGTATATCAAGATTAAGTCTCCGGTTCATATTTCGTCGACCAATCTTTCCTAATTCACATCTTTGTTGAAAAAATTTCTTTTGTAATTCCTTGCATAAGGACTCAGAAAATACCGGATCCCCCCCTACACAAGCAAATTGTTGATAAAATTCCAAAATAGCATTTTCTTTTGACCCAATCTTTTTTTTCTCTTTATCATTCGGGAAAGACAAGAAAATTTCAGGGTAACAAACATTATCTAGAATTTCTCTTATATTCAAACCCATAGCTGATGATAGAACTAGAATAGATATTTTTTGTTTTCTACTTACACGGGCCCATATCCTTGCTTTTCTATCAATTTCTAATTCCGACCTTCCCCCCCAATCCGATATTATAGTACAAGTATAGACAGAAATTCCGTTATGTTCCAACTCTGAACGGTAGTAAATACCGGGACTTTGCAATATTTGGTTGATCACAATTCGGTAGATTCCATTTACTATAGAGGTTCCAAAAGAATTCATTATAGGTATGTTTCCAATAAAAACGGTTTGTTCTTGCATATTTATACCGGTTTTCCAAATTAAGACCGCGGGGACATATAATTCAGAAGAATATGTGAGTGATTCATACACAGCATCTCTTTCTTTTATAAAGGGCTCTACCAATTGATATGTTTCCACAAATAATTGAAATTCAATTTCTTGATCTCTATCTTCAATTTTTTGAAACTTATGAAATTCTTCCGTCAAGCCCTGATTAATGAACCTACAAAATCCCTCAAATTGTATCTGACTAAATCCAGGTATTGTGGACATTCCCTCATTTACATTATGGAGCATCTTAATCTGAAATTTCCTATTTATTAAAAAAATCCCATTATTGGCTTGGCTCACTATTCATCGAACCCTACCGATTGATCTAGCAATGATGGAATGGATATTCTGTTTACTGAATCACATAAAATTTGAGTCAACTCCATCCATATATATCATACGTATGAACGGAAGCAAGACAGAAAAATGGAGGGCATTTTTGATACAAGTTCAAATTTGAGCTTGAGCCAGGTACAAATAAAAAGAAATGGAAATTGATAAAGCATTCCTGGGAAAAATTATGTCACTTAGGTTGATGGAGTCTTTTATCGGATGTCAAAATTGATCCAATTTATACCTAATTCTTTTATTATGATATTATGATCAAGGGTACAAAAAAATAAAAATTCAATGAATTAAGGATTCAATCTGCTCTCTATGAATGAGATAAAAACAGAAGAATCAGGAACAGCATAGAGTTTCCCCTTTTTTTAGCACACGCAATTGAATGTTCAAAAAGGAATTCGAAAATCTTTTTTTGATCGTATAATTTCTAAAATACAATGGAATTGCATACGTATTACGTATATAGTCATAGGAGTAATCTTTAGGAAGTACATGCCAATATAGCTATCTAGCTATCCGTATATCACATCTTTTATCATAATTGAACTTGGTGCAACATAGGTTAGGTCGCACTCTATCATAATGTCTATCTTCTATTCATATTCAAGTACGATGATCCTATATAGGGATATGTGCATAAGAAATAGACCCGGGTTCGGTATTCACGTATAAAAATTTCTGTTCTGGGGTTTACATATAACCATATATTTTCTTATAATTAGAAAGGATAGGATAGAAAAAGGATCCAATAAAAAAGAGGAATTCTTTTTTTGAAAAGGATAAGTACAATGGGATTCAAGATCCAAAAAGAAAAGAGATTAAGAAAGTAAAAAATTTAAATCAAAACAAAATGAGGAATAGAAATAGAAAATATAAATATTAAATATATAGAATATAAGTATAAGAATATATATATATTCTTATACTTATAGAATTTATTTATCTTTATCCATTTTGGATGGAATTTGGCGGCATGGCCAAGTGGTAAGGCGGGGGACTGCAAATCCTTTATCCCCAGTTCGAATCTGGGTGTCGCCTGATCAACAAAAAAATACTTGCTTGACGAATTCTTGCCCCGTAAAAGCATAGGCAAGAACTAGGTCTGTTGATACTTGATTTTGAGAACTCGTAGGGCCTATAAAAACCTGTCATCTTTTTTCTCAAAATCTGGGTTCTGAGTGTGGCTCAAAAAGGTACCAAGAAATCTGAAGCAAACCAATCTTATTAATGATTGATTTGGGCTATTCTTAATTGAATCAAATAAAAGAAATAGTGAGAATTCATTCTGGGTATCAGAACTATGAAAGTAAGAAGTCGGAAATTTTGGTATCCAAAGGTTCCTAAGAGACACTCCTTTTTGGCTACTAAGGTTGAAGAAAGGATTCTAAAAAAGACTATAAAGACTCCCTAATTATTTTACACTAGAACTTTCTTAATATTGAGGTAGTGTCTACTCACTCTGTTTGCGATGAAATTAGATTGGATAGGCTGATGGTAAATTCATTGAATAATTGTGACAAAGAACTGAAGATACTTTGTATTCAGAATCACTAGAGGCTCTGAGTGCTGCTCATAAATTTAATAAGAATGGTTGAATGGCTCTTCTTTCTATTTACTATTTATATATTTTAATATTTGATTTTATATATTTTTTTTTTTCAATTCTTTCTATTTCAATAGAATTCTATTGAATAAGAAATCTAGGAACTTTTTATGAGTAGATTCATGAAATTGTTTCATAAAGAACCTTAAGTAAGAATCCTATTTTTCTTTCTATTTCATTTAGATTGAGTATAGATAAAAGATCTTCCTATGTTATACTATGTTAGACTATTCAATTCGCGACGATAAATTTATTTGATATTGTTATTCATAATATTTTTAGTATCATCAAGATGCAATTCATACCTTTGAATTGATAGGAGTCCGCTTTATCATCTCTATGGGATTAGATCCCGAATTATTGTGAAAGAAGAAAACAAAGAGATTATGGAAGTCAATATTCTTGCGCTTATTGCTACTGCGCTGTTCATTTTAGTTCCTACTGCCTTTTTACTTATCATATACGTCAAAACAGTCAGCCAAAATAATTAATTTGAATGAAACTTTCATTATTCATTTTTATCAATGATTGAAGAAATGAAAGGGTTTAAAACTCTAGTTCAGTCTTAAATGAAATGGTGGAATCAGAAGTATCTGAGATAGTGTGGTAGAAAGAGCTATATATAGCTCTTTCTACCACACTATACAATTGAGTATTGTAGAATATTTCATATTCATTCATATTCTTAGTACATAAAACATAAAGTTGTATTGTATACAGAAAGAAGCTTTCTCTTATATAGATCAATTGACAATAGATATCTATATCTAAGTAATAATATATATTAGACGTACATCAAAATGAAATAACACTTGAATTTTCTATTTTTTCTCTACACCCATTTGTATACATTTTGATCAATCCAAAAGAATTGCAAGCCCAACTGCTTGAATTCCTGATTCTTTATATCTCTTCTTATGCTTATGGATCCGGGGCCCATCGAATAATGTAGGAAGAATAGTACAGGCATATACTATATACCATATAATATACATATCATATATTAGAGAATTATAGAAATCTAAGAATATTAGATAATAAATAATAATAAAAGAAAACTATTTAATTATTTAATAGAGGATTAATTAGAAATCTAATACTAGTAATATATCTAAAAAATAAGATCTAAATATAGATAAACTAAAGTAAGTCAAGTTTTTTAAAACTTTCGCAAAACGATTACAATTGATACAAATATATTTTTCAGTAAAGTACTAAATTAGTAATCTTCCTAGTTCTAAAGCCCACTCCTTCCCCATACTACAAGTGAAAGAGAAAATGTAAACACTACCATTAAAGCAGCCCAAGCGAGACTTACTATATCCATGCAAATGATGTCCCCTATCTCTATGAAATGAAGGAATTTTTCCATTATTGATTTATAATCATAGTGGAATCAATGGTGCAGAGTCAAAATAGGATTCTTTATTGTTATTGTATAAGAAATCCCATCTCATTTTCCCGCTTTTCCACTTTTCCTTTTCTATCACCTATTCTTTTCTTGTACACTTATCCAATTATTCATTCTTATTCCTTTACTTATATCTTATATATATAATAGAAATAATAGAAAAGTAGATAAAATCTACATAAAATTCTGAGGTATATAATAATATGTCCAATATTCTATAGGTCATACAATATGCAAATACAAAAAAGAAACAGTAGTAGAAATGAGATGGAAATAGGAAAAGGACGGATGAAGTATCAAAAATAGAATATTCCAGCAGATTCCTTCAAAAAAGGCGTTGCTTGGTTGGTATTTTATTAGTATCTTCCTTCTTTCCTTCTTGAATTGGAACTATAACACATAAATAAAAAAATGCAGTGTGCAATTTGGATGAGAATAAGATAGATTGTTTCCAATTAGTCATTGCGGATGCACAAACAAAGTTTGTTCGGAACTAAAGAAGGTCATCTAAACCCGAAAAGTACTCTGTTGAGATAATTATGTGAAGTTCATTTTTTTTTATCACGAAAATAACAATAGAAAAGAAAATAAGACAAGTATGGTCGCTCTTCAAATACTGAATATTGAATATAATTATAATCTGTCTTACTCTAATAATTAGTAAGAAGTAACGATTTTACAAATCTACATATGTTTCTCCCTTACCAATCGGTGCTAGTAGAATAAATCAAAATTTCCATACTTGTCTGATGAAAAATGCGAAACAAAAACAAAAGAAATAAATATTTCCCCCAGAGATTATATTTCGTTCCCTGTCTTCCCTTTCACGAAAAAGGGAGAGATTAGTTGATAAATTCATCAGATCGGGACTGACGGGGCTCGAACCCGCAACTTCCGCCTTGACAGGGCGGTGCTCTAACCGATTGAACTACAATCCCAGCCATATGCATGGCATACATAGTCTTATGATTTCAGAAGAGCATTCTCTTTTCCGTGTTGCAACAGAAACACGAATTCTATAGGAATATCTTATTTGCATAGATATGGACTTTAGTGAGAGTGGCATAGATTACTAGTAATCTATGGTTATTTTATTGTATTTACCGTATTGCAAATGAAAATAAAAAGAATGGATGAGAAAAAATGGACTCTTTTTCTTTATTTTATACAGATCCGGGATTTCTGTTTATATAGGACAAATTTTTTAGATCTTATTCATGGAGTGACGAATTCTTGGGCCGAGCTGGATTTGAACCAGCGTAGACATCTCGCCAACGAATTTACAGTCCGTCCCCATTAACCGCTCGGGCATCGACCCAGGAAGAATAAATTCTAGGTTTATTTATAATCCATGACCTACTTCCTTTCGTAGTCCACTACCCCCAGGGGAAGTCGAATCCCCGTTGCCTCCTTGAAAGAGAGATGTCCTGAACCACTAGACGATGAGGGCATGCCCGCCCCGACTGTCATCATACTATGACAATATTATGAGTAGTTTTTTGTCATTGTCAATATATAAAATGAGAATCAAATTTATGACTAGATCCGAGGAATCTTTACTACTTTTATGTTATGATCCCATAGAATTCTTTGGATTTGATGGTTCGTTTATGAATGAGCTATCCCATAACTCCCATAAATATTCTACTATCCTAGAACTATAGAATATAGATATAGATGATACTATATATTATATGTAGATTCTATGATATTATAGATGAAAATCTATTCAATAAAAAATCCCATTTCAATAATGGAAATTAGATTAATATTGAAGTAATTTAAAGAAAGTGAAATAAAGTCAAGTTAAAAAGAAAGTCAATGTAAATAAAGAAATAAAGTGGAAAGTCGAAATAAAGTAGTAGTATAGTATATAAATATTCTATATATATTATAGTAATATGAAATATGAAAGTAAAGGTAAAGTCATATTCATATTTTAATATAACTAATATTCAGATTTAATATGAGTTACTAATTTAGTAAAATGAAAGTATATTTCATATATTAAAGTATACGTGAGAAAGTCTTATAAAAAAAAAAAGATTTATGTATCGTTATTAAAGTATAAGGTAATATTAAGTGTAATAATAAGAAAAGAAAGTAGAATTCGAATTTTGTTCAATAATGAAATATAACGAAAACGAAACAAAGTATAAGATCCCTTCAGCTTAGGGAATTCTTAATCCGACAGAAAAAAGAGTCAAACTCTCATTTCTTTTCTTCAATTTGAACTCATTGCTTCGTTCAGCGTTCAGATGAGTTATGCCTATCGCTATCTCACACTAAACAAAAAAGGATTTAAACATCTTCTTTTTAAAAGAATTTGGTTCAGGTTACGAATCCCCCATCACATGATTCAAGAAAAGATCTTGAATATATGTCGGATATATATCAGTCAAGTGAATCTTGTTCTGATGGAAAAGTCAACAAAGCAAGTAGGATGAACTTTGAAACAATTCAATGCATTTCTTTTTTCTTTTCTTTTTTACCAAAATATGAATCTTACCCACTTCCTATATAAATCAAACTGATTGTTCCATTATTCTATATATGCATATACAATAGAATCACAATGGAAGATGAAGATGCTTAATTAATGAATTGTGAAAAATGTGAAAAAGAAAAAGGCCCTTTTAACTCAGTGGTAGAGTAACGCCATGGTAAGGCGTAAGTCATCGGTTCAAATCCGATAAAGGGCTTTTTCCACTAAACTCAAATCTAAGTCTTCGTTTTTCAACGTGGAATAGAAATATTTTTGATATTTCTAAAAAAAAAGAGAACGACCACCATTATGATTAGAATAGGTTCTTATTAAGAGGAGTCTTCCCCGTAATGACATAGTTATCCTCTTCCTGTCTCATTATTCCATTTTTTTGTCCTGAGATATAAATAGAAAATTCCTATTATGAATCGCCAAACCAAAGTATTCCTACTTCACCATTGTTTCTATCAAACCCACCGTAAAATTGGAAAGGAATAAAAAGTAAGTGGACCTGACCCATGGAATCATTACTATATCAGCTACTCTGATATTTAAATTCGATATAGATTCAATTTTAGAAAGAAATTTTTTTATTTCCTTATACCATTGGACCACACAAGTAAAAAATCTGTTTTTGATTTCATCTTC